ACTGAGGATTGGGACTCCATTGCTGTCATTTCATATGTATATGGTTACAATTATTTACGCTCCCAGTGCGCCTATGATATAGCACCAGGTGGATTTTTAGCTAGTGTGTATCATCTTACAAGAATACGGTATGGTATAGATAAACCTGAAGAGGTATGCATAAAAGTCTTTGTCCCAAGGAATAATCCTAGAATACCGTCTGTTTTCTGGGTTTGGAGAAGTGCAGATTTTCAAGAACGGGAATCATATGATATGTTGGGAATCTCTTATAATAATCATCCACGCCTTAAACGTATCTTGATGCCTGAAAGTTGGATAGGCTGGCCCCTACGTAAGGACTATATTACTCCAAATTTCTATGAAATACAAGATGCTCATTGAATGACAAGAAACTAATGTTAATGTATACGATAATGACACGACTCCAGAATTCATTTAAGGAATATTTTAACGTCCTGTTTCATCTGAAACAGAGTAACTGCACTCTAATTCGTATTCTGGATGGGCTAAAAGCTAAAAAAGATGCTTCATTGATATTCCCCAATTTGAAAGATATACATTTTGTATGAGCAAAAACAATAGAATAGGATGAATCAAAAGAGTTCTGTACCATGTAACATGAACTTTGTACCGCGCACATTACTTAGAGGGATTTCAGGAAGTAAAAAAAAGTTAAATAAAGTATAAGTAGGTAAGTAGGAGTCAAAAATAGAATAAATATAAAATAAAATACGAAAACAAAATTCAGAAATGCAAAAGGATCAGATTTTATTTGTACTGTGTTTGAAATACATTCTGTTTATTTCTATCCTTCAACTCCTTTAGACTTTTAAGTTTTTTAACCACCTTTAACTTATTAATTTTAGATATATATGTTAGATATATATGAAGGCTTAACATTTGGGTGAGAGAAAGCACGGTATGAACAAACAAAAAATAAAAGAAAGCATAATCCCATTGTTGTTCTTTACCATATATATTTTATCTATCTCAAAAATGGAGGTCTATATCCATACACTATCCATATACCCTATTATACCTAGATGATATAGAATTTGGGTATACATATATATAATGCTTGAGGCTATTAATGAATATATATCCCATTAATTTGTATGACTAATTATTTGATACATTATTTACGTGTCAGGAACCAGATTTGAACTGGTGACACGAGGATTTTCAGTCCTCTGCTCTACCAACTGAGCTATCCCGACCTTTTCTCGCGCATTATCCTAGTAGAGCACTTTGTCAATTAAAGGGACTAAAAAATTAAGAAAGTATTAAAAAATCTTACCCAGCTCCTGAATTTCTTAGATTAAAAAAAGATAAGATAAAAAATAGTTAGGAAGTATAGTTAAGTTAGTACTTAAAATGGACTTTTATTGGGGATAGAGGGACTTGAACCCTCACGACTTATAAAGTCGACGGATTTTCCTTTTACTATAAATTTCATTGTTGTCGGTATTGACACGTAGAATGGGACTCTCTCTTTATTCTCGTCCGAATAATCAGTTTTTAAAAAGATCTATACAGACTCTGGAATGAATAATTTGATCACTGAATATTCGATTCTTCCTTAAACTTTGATTGGAATATGGAATAGATTTACAATAACTCTTAAATTTTTCATATATATATATATTATAATGGATTCGGGCCGCGATTAATCAATCGTTTACTATGTCAGTATGTATATATACGTATATAGGGTGGGCATCCTCTCCGTAATTTTGATAGAAGGATTCCGGCTACCAGCGCAACGTAATCAACTTCATTCGTTAGAACAGCTTCCATTGAGTCTCTGCACCTATCTTTTTTTATTGTAGTTTTATATTATAAAAACTATAAATTAAACCCTTTTTCTCAAAATAAAGATTTGGCTCAGGATTGCCCATTTTTAATTCCGGGGTTTCTCTGAATTTGGAAGTTATCACTTAGCAGGTTTCCATACCAAGGCTCAATTTAATCAAGTCCGTAGCGTCTACCGATTTCGCCATATCCCCTTTTGCGACAGGATCCAGTTGTAATTCTATTCAATTCTTTTATTTATTTTATTTATCTTGGAATCAAATCATTGCGTTGAATTTATTAGATAATGATTCTTATATCTAAAAGTGTATGCCACTATTTTTTTTGCCATTCTCTATCATTTCCATTGTATTGAATGAACCCTATTTGTTCCAATCGGACATGATTCTATCATTGATGTGCCTCCAATTCAATATGAATAGATATATCCTACCTCTATAATCTCTCCTCCCTTCATTTTGACTTTAAAAGCGCAATTTGTAATACTGGAAGGATCGATACTCATTACTTATTTGTTTTTTTTTTTTTTTTCGCCCTATCTTATCTGAATGACAACAAAGGAATATCTTAATTCTAATTTTAATTGTATCTTTATAATAATAATATCTTTGAAATTCTTATCTTAAAATGGATTCACTATCATTATATTATATTAAATAATATAATTAATTATATTATTTATTAGAGATAATTAATAATTACTTAGCATAATTTGGTATAACTGTTCTAAGAAATAATTTTAGACTTTTCTAAAATATAATATCAAATTCAATTTGATATTATATTCTTAATCAAGTAATAATTATGGAAATATTATGTATTTTTAAGTATTATTATTAAGTAATTATTAATACTATGAATTAAAATTTTAAAAATAATAAATAAATAATAAATATTAATTAAAATAAATTAATAGCTAATATATTAAATCTGGTAGTTTCCGGACTCCCTATTCACTATTTCTATTTCTGCTATGTGAGCCCGCTTAGCTCAGAGGTTAGAGCATCGCATTTGTAATGCGATGGTCATCGGTTCGATTCCGATAGCCGGCTTTTATCTATCTATTTTTTCATGATTGATAATATCTTCTCCCCCCTTTCTTCAAATATCGGTCGCTGATCTATTATGTCGTGTTAACTTGCAACTATGAATAAAAAATAGATTGGAATGGAGCAATTAGATCTATACAGAACAAATCATAAAACAGAGACTTAACTTCCTTACTATCATATACAAAAAATATAGATATTGATACAATGCATTTCATTCTATTTTCATTCTACTTTAGTATTGTATACTTCAGTAGATTTAGCCTTGCTTTGTTTATCCTTTAGTTCAGTCTTAATTTAGATTTTTCTTTAAATTTTTCAATAAAAAAAAGGAGTTTTATGTCTCGTTACCGAGGGCCTCGTTTCAAAAAAATACGCCGTCTGGGGGCTTTACCAGGATTAACTAGTAAAAGGCCTAGATCTGGAAGTGATCTTAAAAACCAATTGCGTTCTGGGAAAAAATCGCAATATCGTATTCGTCTAGAAGAAAAACAGAAATTGCGTTTTCATTATGGTCTAACAGAACGACAATTACTTAGATATGTGCATATAGCTGGAAAAGTCAAAGGGTCAACAGGTCAGGTTTTACTACAGCTACTTGAGATGCGTTTGGATAACATCCTTTTTCGATTAGGTATGGCTTCAACCATTCCTGGAGCCAGACAATTAGTTAACCATAGACATATTTTAGTTAATGGTCGTCTAGTAGATATACCAAGTTACCGTTGCAAACCCCGAGATATTATTACTACGAAGGATAAACAAAGATCGAAATCTCTGATTCAAAATTATATTGCTTCATCGCTCCGGGAGGAATTGCCAAAACATTTGACTATTGACTTATTCCAATATGAAGGATTAGTAAATCAAATAATAGATAGTAAGTGGATTGGTTTGAAAATAAATGAGTTGTTAGTCGTAGAATATTATTCCCGTCAGACTTGAACCTAATGAAAATAACAAGAAAGGTTCAGACAATTTGACTTTATACCATACCCTTTTTTTGTCGAAGGAATATAGATTTAAGAGCCTTGATCTACATTTTTTTCTTATTCACGTATCACAAATGGATCGGCAGTAGGATTTTTTTTTTTTGCTTTTCCCATATTTATATTTTACGTACCACAGTAATGTAATTAGGAATAGAGAATCTCTATCAAATCAAATAAAGTTCTTACTTACTGTTGAAATAATGCTATCAATTGTTATTTGAATTTGATACATTGTGATCGGTAACGTTGGTGACTCGATAGAAACGGAAAGAGAGGGATTCGAACCCTCGGTAAACAAAAGCCTACATAGCAGTTCCAATGCTACGCCTTGAACCACTCGGCCATCTCTCCTACATAATCATAATCTTATTATTGACCAGAAACCGAGTGAAGTGAATAGCGAGTCATTCATATTATTTATTCCAGTACGGGTAGGACCCATTACTGGTTACATAGGAATAAAAGATTCCTTTCAAATTTTATATTTCTCAACACCAATTTACTTAATAGATTTTTATATTTTAATTGTATAACGCATATGCATTATGCAAACAAAAGAGTATGGTTACTCTCCTCTATTTTATCATGGAATTATAATTCCATTCTTTATTTTTCCTCTTTTGATTATAACCAAATCAAAACTTTTCGAGTTACCAGAATCTATAGTAAAATAAAGTCCTTGGTTAGTCAACTTAGAGAAAATCGTAATAGTTCCGTTTATCAGTATACTACTTAATTTGTAGGAAATCCAATCTCATTCAAATATTTCATATCTCATCCCCCCTTGGGCACAATTTGAGCGGAATATCCACATCTTTTTTTAGAATTAGTCTATTTTTATGATATTTCGTACTACTGTACAATTCGGATAATTTTCCTTTGGGAAAATGAGAAGAATTATAGAATGGATTGTTAATTATGCCTAGATCCCGGATAAATGGAAATTTTATTGATAAGACTTCTTCAATTGTAGCCAATATCTTATTACGAATAATTCCGACAACTTCAGGGGAAAAAAAGGCATTTACCTATTACAGAGATGGTGCGATTTGATTTTTTTTCTTGCTTTTTTAGACCTTAATCTGAGAGAGAAGCGTGGTTCGCGATAGAAAGAAACAAATTGGTTTTAAACCAACGCTTGGTGAAG